ACCCCTTTGTCCCCATTTAAATGGAACGAATTAAATAATTCAAAATTTACCCTTGACAGGGGTATATGTTGTATATGTATATCCTAGATGTGAAAATATGCGGAATTCCATCATGAAAAGGCTAGACATAAATCTATATACTAAATACGAACTAGGTCCCAGTTCGATAGAAATAATGAATCATAAAAAAAAATAGAGTTTAGAGTTCGATTTCTGTAGATAATATAGAAAGTATTGTCTAGAATGATAGGCAAATAAAAGACTTTCTCAGGATTTTTGGTCATCCATTTGTTTGATATTTTGAAAATAGGTGGGTTGAATTTGATTCGTTTGGATGGTACCAACAAAATGGATTGCTAACTCCTATTTCTTATTTAATTAATCGATCAACTTGCTATCGGACATTTTTTTTTTTTGGATTCGATAATTTTCATTTTCGCAAAAAATTTCGACATATTTTAACTATAATATTATGACAATCAATCCTACTACTTCTGGTTCTGGGGTTTCCACGCTTGAAAAAAAAAACCTGGGGCGTATCGCTCAAATTATTGGTCCGGTCCTGGACGTAGCTTTTCCTCCAGGCAAGATGCCCAATATTTACAATGCTCTAGTAGTTAAGGGTCGAGATACTAGTGGTCAACCAATTAATGTGACTTGTGAGGTACAACAGTTATTAGGAAATAATCGAGTTAGGGCTGTAGCTATGAGTGCTACAGATGGTCTAACACGAGGAATGGAAGTTATTGACACAGGAGCTCCTTTAAGCGTTCCAGTCGGCGGCACGACTCTCGGACGAATTTTTAACGTGCTTGGGGAACCTGTTGATAATTTAGGTCCCGTAGACACCAGCACAACATCTCCTATTCATAGATCTGCGCCCGCCTTTACACAGTTAGATACAAAATTGTCTATTTTTGAAACCGGAATTAAAGTGGTAGATCTTTTAGCTCCTTATCGCCGTGGAGGAAAAATCGGACTGTTTGGGGGAGCAGGAGTGGGTAAAACAGTACTCATTATGGAATTGATCAACAACATTGCAAAAGCTCATGGGGGCGTATCCGTATTTGGCGGAGTAGGTGAACGTACTCGTGAAGGAAATGATCTTTACATGGAAATGAAAGAATCCGGAGTTATCAATGAACAAAATATTGCAGAGTCAAAAGTGGCTTTAGTCTATGGTCAAATGAATGAACCGCCGGGGGCACGTATGAGAGTTGGGTTAACTGCCCTAACTATGGCGGAATATTTCCGAGATGTTAATGAGCAAGACGTACTTTTATTTATCGACAATATCTTCCGTTTCGTCCAAGCAGGATCTGAAGTATCTGCCTTATTGGGTAGAATGCCTTCCGCTGTGGGCTATCAACCTACTCTTAGTACCGAAATGGGCTCGTTACAGGAAAGAATTACTTCTACAAAAGAAGGGTCCATAACTTCGATTCAAGCAGTTTATGTACCTGCAGACGATTTGACCGACCCCGCTCCTGCCACGACATTTGCACATTTAGATGCTACTACCGTACTATCAAGAGGATTGGCGGCCAAAGGGATCTATCCAGCGGTGGATCCGTTAGATTCAACGTCAACTATGCTCCAACCTAGGATCGTTGGCGAGGAACATTATGAAACTGCGCAAAGAGTTAAGCAAACCTTACAACGTTACAAAGAACTTCAAGATATTATCGCTATCCTTGGATTGGACGAATTATCTGAAGAAGATCGTTTAACTGTAGCAAGAGCACGAAAAATTGAGCGTTTCTTATCACAACCCTTTTTCGTAGCAGAAGTATTTACAGGCTCTCCAGGAAAATATGTTGGCCTAGCAGAAACAATTAGAGGATTTCAATTAATTCTTTCCGGAGAATTAGATGGTCTTCCCGAACAAGCCTTTTATTTGGTAGGTAACATCGATGAAGCTACCGCGAAAGCTATAAACTTAGAAATGGAGAGCAAATTAAAGAAATGACCTTAAATCTTTGTGTACTGACTCCTAATCGAAGTGTTTGGAATTCCCAAGTAAAAGCAATCATTTTATCTACTAATAGTGGCCAAATCGGCGTATTAAAAGACCATGCCGCTACTGCGACAGCCGTAGATATAGGTGTTTTAAGAATGTTAGGCCTTGACGACCAATGGTCAACAATGGCTCTGATGGGCGGTTTTGCTAGAATAAGCAATAATCAGATTACTATTTTAGTAAATGATGCTGAGAAGGGTAGTGACATTGATCCACAAGAAGCTCAGGAAACTCTTGAAATAGCAGAAGCTAACTTGAAGAAGGCGGAAGGAAAGAGACAATTAATTGAAGCAAATCTAGCTCTCAGACGAGCTAGGACACGAGTAGAGGCTCGCAATACAATTTCGTAACCTGTTGGTGCGTCCGAATAATCAAAAGAAGTTCCCTTGTTGGTAGAATCTATATATAGAATGCAACGAAAAAAAAAAAAAAAGAAATAGAAAAATTTATTAGATACCCCGAATCGAGGGTATCTAATAA